ATCTTTTTTCGATGGAGGGTAAGGGTCAATATTGTAAAGCCGTATGCAATGTGCAAAAGATGCCCGTACGGTTGTTCAATTCTATCTTTTTTTTTCTTGTTATTCTTTATCTTTCTTTCTTTTCTCTGCGAGATAGAGGAACCTTTTATTATGTTATATCATCAGGGTAATGATCCATCAACCTGCGAGTGCTTATTATGAGGCACAAACGGGAGAATTTATCCTGGAAGCGGAAGAACTGCTGAAACTGCGTGAAACCCTCACAAGGGTTTATGTACAAAGAACGGGCAAACCCTTATGGGTTGTATCTGAAGACATGGAGAGGGATGTTTTTATGTCAGCAACAGAAGCCCAAGCTTATGGAATCGTTGATCTTGTAGCGGTTGAATGAAAATAGCACGGATTTCACACAAATCCGCGATTTAAGATTTGATTTTCTTGCCGGGTTTCATATTCTATTCAAAAGAAGTAATTCATAATCATCCGGTTAGGATCGATCTAAACCAGCCCATTATGTATATGATTCAACATGCCAACCATTAAACAACTTATTAGAAATACAAGACAGCCAATCAGAAATGTCACAAAATCCCCTGCTCTTCGGGGATGCCCTCAGCGTCGAGGAACATGTACTAGGGTGTATGTGCGACTCGTTCAGATCATGGGCTGGGACAAAGGAAAGAAAACCAATTTTCCAGTAACAACGATCAGTACCGATGAATAGGATAGACTGGAAGAACTCCATTCGCTATCTAAAAATAAAAAATCTATCGTATCCCTCTATTGTGTATGAAATTTATGGTTTCCGTTGGTGCAAATCCAATTACCTCCATTTTAAATGAAAAGCAATTCCCCATTGGTAACAAATGGTTATTCATTAAGCGGGGAAAATCCTATTTAAAATTTAAAAAACAGAAAGATTAGGTTCCCACTCTTGCAAGAACGGACTCACAGGGTCAGCTACCCCGCTAACTTTTATAATTAAATACCGTTACTGTATAGGTAGATCTCATTGTGAAAGACCTATTACTGGATAATTCATGGGTAGAGCCAAAGAGTGTGAACTGTACAAGTTACCAATAACATTGATTAAATCAAGTAAGGGGCTCCGGTGTATAGAGAAGGCCTCACCGTTTAAGAAGTAACCATAGAAACGATGGAACCCACTATTTCTTTATCCATTTATATTTACTACTTTATTTATTTACTATGTTTTTGATACCTAGGAGAATACAATTGATTATTTCTAGGTGAAATGCCTAGAAAAAATCGTGGTCGGGAAGGTTATAGTAGCCAAAGCCATTGGAATTTTTATTTTATACATTGGAAAAATCCGTTTTGTTATTAATAGGCTAGGAAGGGGGAAAAGAATAACTGAAAGAAAGGAAATCAATTAGTTATTCGTCAAAGTTTCAATTATTCAATGACCAGAATTAAGCGAGGATATATAGCTCGGAGACGTAGAACAAAAATTCGTTTATTTGCATCAAGCTTTCGGGGGGCTCATTCAAGACTTACTCGAACTATTACTCAACAGAAAATAAAAGCTTTGGTTTCGGCTAATAGGGATAGAGATAGGCAAAAGAGAAATTTTCGTCGTTTGTGGATCACTCGGATAAACGCAGGAATTCGTGAAGGGGGGGTCTCTTATAGTTATAGTAGATTAATACACGATCTGTACAAGAGACAGTTGCTTCTTAATCGTAAAATACTTGCACAAGTCGCTATATTAAATAGGAATTGTCTTTATATGATTTCCAATGAGATCATAAAATAAGTAGATTGGGCGGAATTCACCGGAATAGTTTAAACAGAGTTCCCCGGAGAATGAACTCCGGGAGGTAGAGTAGAAATGAATATGATAAAATATGATAAATGATAAAGTAGTCAAAATGAATGAACACGTTCAATAAAAAAAGATTTATTCTTTTTTCCCGATTCTTTTTTTTCTTACGACACGACAATCAAATCTGGATTCGCATATTTTTCGAACAAAACATCAATCCGCTTTTGAGGTTCGGATTGGAATTTAATTTTAACTCAATTGAAGAAAGAGTAAGCCTATTTATTTCTGGTTTTAAGACCAGTAGTTCTAGCGGTCGACTCGGTTCTTTCAAATTGTTTCTCATTATTAAGAAAAGGTAACGAAGATAAAATACGGGCTTGTTTTATAGCAATAGTAATTAATCGTTGTTGTTTCAAGGTTAATCTATTCACTCGTCTAGATAATATTTTTCCTTGTTCACTAATAAATCGACTAATTAAACTCATGTTTCTATAATCAATTCGATCCCCCGATTGGATCGGGGGCAAACGCCTACGAAAAGATCGCTTGGATTTAAGAAAAGGTCGCTTGGATTTATCCATGGTTTGTTTAGTTTATTCCTTATCCCGAATATCCTATTTCGGTCGGATCTAAAATGAATTAGAATTAAGAAATAGGATTTGGTTTGTTTATATTTCAATATGTTATGTATATATAATATATAATGTCATTTTTCCCCTTCCTTTGAAGAGTGACACACAGATGCTCGGTTCGATTTATTTCTTTATCTCCCCATGAATCGTATGTTTGTGACAATAGGGACAGAATTTTCGCAATTCCAATCGATTAGGCGTATTGTGTCGATTCTTTTGAGTAATATATCTGGAAATGCCCGTTGATGCCTTATTAACATTAACGCCGTTTCGGACACAACTGGTACATTCCAAAATTACCGTTACTCGGACATCTTTACCCTTGGCCATGAACCTCCCTTTGGATTTTTTATTTAATCAACTCTTCTGTTTTCGGTCCGAAACGAAGAAGAAGAAAGAAAAAAAATAGAAGTTACTAACTAGAAATCAAATAATGAAAGATTTCGCTGCAATCAATAAAGTAATAATAAGTAATACAATGATTTCTAAATTATATTTCGAATCACAGTACAAGTACAGTATTTCATTTAAGTATCTTGGATAATACTCTTGTCCTAGTCCCGCATTTTTCGTTCTACCTCTATTATGAATTTAATTCGAACTTGAACCCGAGTGTCGCAGATGTTGAATCCACTTTTCTTTTTTCTCTTTCCTCCCTTATTCTAAAAAAAGGGAAAAAAGAGAAAAGAGGGGGAGAGGGGTTAGTCACAGATATTTGATTGTATCTCTAATTGTCGTCATTCTTTCCCATGTCAATAACTAGAATGAAAAAAAGGGGAATGTCAACGCATCCGGGAAAAAACGATTAATCTCTATCAATAGGCCTGCTAAAGCCCCAAACCATAGAGTACTTAATACCGGCGCCACGGAGAGATATGTTTTTAGATCTCGCATTGAAAACCCTCCTTCTTTATTTTATTGTAATACATATATGATCAGATACATATGTAGTTAAGGACCACTTGTAGTTGTACACGGAATCCCTAATTAAAATTGAAATGTACAATGATCCGGTAGATAATATTTTCCCTTTTTAAAAAACTAAAACCGAAAAAAAATATGTCCCTTTCTTCTTGAGCATTCCCGAAAAATATTAATTGATTTTTACTTTTACGGTGGGTTCCATATTTCATATGTATATAAGTCTTTTACTCTTATTATATGTTATATGAAACCAAGGAGGAAATAGAAATAACGATGTGGAAAACAAGACAGGAATTCTCTACAATGACACTGTAGACCAATTGAAGGGATGTGGCGCAGCTTGGTAGCGCGTTTGTTTTGGGTACAAAATGTCACGGGTTCAAATCCTGTCATCCCTACCTATTACTTCTACTTTAAAGCAGTAACGAAGGATCAATTGAGATCAATTCAAATTGGACATACATAATCTTTCATTTTTATGATACTATCTAGTATATGCATACAAAATATATTGGGGTTACAAAAATCATCTTTTTATTTATAGTCTTATCTATTCTGATACGAAAGCGCTCTTAGTTCAGTTCGGTAGAACGTGGGTCTCCAAAACCCGATGTCGTAGGTTCAAATCCTACAGAGCGTGATTCCATTTTTGTTAGATCGAATTAGACTGAAATAGCTTCACTAATTTGAACAGCAATCTAAATTCGACCTCCTGTCGATTAAAGAAAGGAGGAGGTCAATCAAAAAAAATAGATTTTACTTAATCAAAGATCCAACTGATCACCACGTCTGTATTGTAAATATGCAGTTACAAATAATCCAGCCAAAGTAATAGGAATTAGACCTAACACGATTCCAAATAGAAAAACTTCAATCATTTCAATTTGTTTGAAAGGAAAAAAAAGAGGTAATATCTATTCCTAAATATTAATCCGAATTGCCCTGAATCTCAATAACCAAGAATTGACAATTGACGCGGTAAGTAACTATAGAATACTATGAATTGTTCATTGAATTAATTTCAAATAAGTCGTATCTTGCTCAGACCAATAAATAGAGCCGAGGTTATAGTTAAAGCCGCTAGTAGAAAACCGAAATAACTAGTTATAGTAGGCATAAAAGAGCTAAATGAAATATGTTCTTTTTATACATATGTTTATAAAGCATTTACCTAAGTTTCCGTTTTTGCAAGATAAGAGGATAAGCAAAAAGACCAATTGAAAGAAGAAGTTCAATTGAAAACTTTTGATTCATCATCTGTGACATCTACCCATACCGTGATTCCAACCAACGGATTCGTTGAACAACTCTTGGGTAAACTATTAATAATAAGAACTGTGTCGTGGAACTTCATTCAAAAATGAAACTCTTTTTGAATCACTATGGAATAAAATTGGAAAATCATTTCTATTTTGATCATTTTTTTTTTCGTTTTTGAATTGTATTGAATCTATTTTCAATTTTAGAATGAACCGCGACCTTATAAAACTTTTTCCCTTACTTCCATTTTAACTCATTAGATTCAGTAGTAGGTTCATTCACATAATATCTTAAATGAATGAGAGGAAAAAAATGATCACACGATCACTCAAAAAAAGAAAATCTTTATTTTGGTCCAACTAGATTCTAAGACTAGTAATTCCTATTATCTTTTCTTC